TGATTAGCTACAAAGGGTTTTTTTTTTAGTGTTTTTAGTGAACGTGTCACAGCAAATTCCTCCTATCTTTTTTATTTTTTTTTGTAAAGACGAAGAAACATATTTGATTTTCAATACTCTCCTATTTACTACGGCGACGGAGAATCAAACTATCACTATATTTTTTCTTTTTTCTATTTCTTCTTCCAAGCGCAGGATAACCCCAAGGGGTTGTGGGTTTTTTTCTACCAATTGGGGCCCTCCCTTCACCACCCCCATGGGGATGGTCTACAGGATTCATAACTACCCCTCTTACTACAGGACGCTTACCTAGCCAACACTTAGATCCGGCTCTACCCAAACTTTTCTGGTTCACCCCAAGATTACCCACTTGCCCGACTGTTGCTGAGCAGTTTTTGGATATCAAACGGACCTCCCCAGATGGTAATTTTAATGTGGCCGATTTACCCTCTTTTGCAATCAGTTTCGCTACAGCACCCGCAGCTCTCGCTAATTGTCCGCCCTTTCCAAGTGTGATTTCTATGTTATGTATGGCCGTGCCTAAGGGCATATCGGTTGAAGTAGATTCTTCTTTTTGATCAATCAAAACCCCTTCCCAAACTGTACAAGCTTCTTCCAAAGCATACGGCTTTCCGGATGTATATGATGATATCTAGACAGATGGATCTTATATGAATCGTATGATGAAGTACCACATGAGTTGATATATTGGAATCCAAATCTGCCGAATCACTCATGTTATGATCTTCTACATCCTAGGTCTCCCCGTTCCTTCATCTGGCTTATGTTCTTCATGTAGCATTCAGACCGAATGACTCTATGAAATTACGTCGATACTTCCACATATTACGGGTAACGTAGGAGACATCTCTATTTTTCCCCCGGGGTAGAATTACCACTGCTTAGCTTTCAATTCGCCTCTGACCATCAAATGAAATGTGAATAACTCGTCCTCCTCTCTTTGAAACAAGGGGCGCTTCCGGTTCTGTCGGTGCTTCAAACAATTTTGTCTTCTCCATATTACCATATCTCTAGAGTCAATAATTTTCTATGAGGAACTACTGAACTCAATCACTTGCTGCCGATACTCTTCAGTTTTCTGTTGAGGTCTATCCCGTAGAGGTACTCAAATTGGATCAGTGATCGATTTCTAGGTTTCGTCGTAAACCTAATTGGTTACTTCCAATTACGTAAATCAATAGTTCAAACCGCACTCAAAGGTAGGGCATTTCCCATTGAGATAGGAACTTCTGTACCAGAAACAATGGTATCTCCAATTATAGCCCCTCTGGGATGTAAAATATATCTCTTCTCACCATCCCTATAGTGTATGAGACAAATGTTTGCATTTCGATTAGGGTCGTATTCTATGGTTACGATTCTACCAGATATGTCTTTTTCATTCCGTCGAAAATCAATTTTACGGTATAGACGCTTATGACCTCCCCCTCTATGCCTTGCGGTAATGATTCCTCTGGCATTACGACCTTTACCACAACGACGCTGTCCATAGATCAAATTATTTCGTGGATTGGATTTCACTTGACTGCCGACGGTTCTGCTCGAGGTAGAAGTTTTGTATAAATGTATCGCCGTGTTATTAAGTATTTTGATTTAAGTTCTTTTCTTTCTAAATTTAAGTTCTTTTCTTTCTAAGAGGTGGAATAGAATAACCCGGTTGAAGCGTAATAATCATGCGTCTATAATGCATTGTATGTCCCATAATGGGTCCCTTTCTTCTACCCTTTCCCGGGAGTCGATGACTATTCATAGCTATTACCTTGACACCAAAAAAGAGTTCGACCCAATGCTTTATTTCTGTCCTAGTTGATCCTGATTCGACATTAGAAGTATATTGATTGTTCCCCAATAACCGAATACTTTTGTCTGTAAATACTGCATATTTGATTCCATCCATAAATCTATTTTCTTCCCTATGAGTTCCGGTATCGATAAGAATTCTACTTCTTACTGTTCATATGTTATGATATGAATATACCATAGTAATTATATTAATTCGTTATGTATGGATGATGAGATTCCATTGATACGGAGCCAATTCCAATAGACGTATTGAACGTTCGCGTTGTACTGCATCCAGCAGGAATTGAACCTACGAATTTGCCAATTATGAGTTGGGCGCTTTAACCATTCAGCCATGGATGCGTAATGGGGATTAGCATATATTTCAAGTATCTAGCCTAACTCTATAGAAAAATCGTTATATATTCTATATAATAATAAATATAATAATAATAAAAATTTCCAATTTCCAAGTCAAGTATCTAGCCTAACTCTATAGAAAAATCGTTATATATTCTATATAATAATAAATATAATAATAATTTCCAAGTCAATTCTACATGATAATAATAAAAATTTCCAAGTCAATTCTACATGATAATAATAAAAATTTCCAATATTAATTAAATACATATATAAATATAAAGTCAAATTTTAAAGAAATCCTAAGGAGGAATCAATATGAGGCAAGACAGGGCAAAACGACGTCTATATAAATCCTGGATTTTTGAGTTTAGGGAGGTATTGAGAGAGATCAAGAATTCTCACTATTTCTTAGATTCGTGGACCAAATTGGATTCAGTGGGATCTTTCATTCACGTTTTTTTCGACCAAGAACGTTTTATGAAACTCTTTGACCCACGAATAGTAAGTATCCTCTTTTCACGCGATTCGCAGGGTTCAACAAGCAATCGATCTTTCACGATCAAAGGTGTAGTACTGCTTGTAGTAGTGGTCCTTCTACATCGTCTTAACAATCGAAATCTGGTCGAAAGAAAAAATATCTATTTGAGGGGGCTTCTTCCTATACCCGTAAACTCCATTGGACCCAGAAATGATTCATTGGAAGACTCTTTTGAGTCTTCCAATATCCATAGGTTGATTGTTTCGCTCCTGTATCTTCCAAAAGGGAAAGAGATCCCTGAGAGTTCTTTCATGGATCCGAAAGAGAGTACTTGGATCAATCAAAGAAAGGTTCAACAACTTCCCAAAGAAATCGAAGAATTTCTTGGGAATCCTACAAGATCCTCTCGTTCTTTTTTCTCTGACAGATGGTCAGAACTTTATCTGGGTTCGACTCCTACTGAGAGGTCCACTAGAGATCAGAAATTGTTGAAGAAACAACAAGATGTTTCTTTTGTCCGTTTCAGGCGATCGGAAAATAAAGAAATGGTTGATATATTCAAGATAATTACGTATTTACAAAAAACCGTCTCAATTCATCCTATTTCATCAGATCAGGGATGCGATATGGTTCCGAAGGATGAACCGGATATGGACAGTTCCAAGAAGATTTCATTCTTGAACCAAAATCCATTTTTTGATTTATTTCATCTATTCCATGACCGGAACAGGGGAGGATACACGTTTCACCACGCAGAAGAGAGATTTCAAGAAATGGCGGATCTATTAACTCTATCAATAACCGAGCCGGATCTGGTGTATCATAAGGGATTTGCCTTTTCTATTGATTCCTGCGGATTGGATCAAAAAAAATTCTTGAATGAGGTATTCAACTCCAGGGATGAATCGAAAAAGAAATCTTTATTGGTTCTACCTCCTATTTTTTTTGAAGAGAATGAATCTTTTTATCGACAGATAAGAAAAAATTGGGTCCGGTGCGGGAATGCTTTGGAAGATCCAAAACCAAAAAGAGTGGTATTTGCTATCAACAACATAATGAAGGCAGTCAATCAATATAGATTGATCCAAAATCTGATTCAAATCCAATATAGCATCCATGGGTACATAAGAAATGGTTCGAATCGATTTTTTTTTATGAATAGATCCGATCGCAACTTCGAATATGGAATTCAAAGGGATCAAATAGGAAATGATACTCTGAATCATAGAACTATAATGAAATATACGATCAACCAACATTTATCAAATTTGAAAAAGAGTGAGAAGAAATGGTTCGATCCTCTTCTTTCTCGAACCGAGAGATCCATGAATCGGGATCCTGATGCATATAGATACAAATGGTCCAATGGGAGCAAGAATTTCCAGAAACATTTGGAACATTTCGTTTCTGAGCAGAAGAGCCGTTTTCAAGTTTTTCAAGTAGTGTTCGATCGATTACGTATTAATATTATTAATATATTAATTAATATTAATCAATATATTAATAATATTAATATTAATCAATATTCGATTGATTGGTCCAGGGTTTTCGACAAACAAGATCCTTCTAAGCCACTTCGTTTATTTTGGTCCACCTTTTTGCGTCTCTTTTTGCCCAAGTTCCGTCTCTTTTTGCCCAAGTTCCTTCTCTTTTTGTCTAAGTCACTTTCTTTTTTCTTTGTGAGTTTCGGGAATACCCCCATTCGTGGGTCCGAGATCCACATCTCTCAATTCAAAGGTCCGAATGATCAACTCTGCGATCAGTTGTTAGAATCAATAGGTGTTCAAATCGTTCATTTGAATAAATTGAAACCCTTCTTATTGGATGATCATAATACTTCCCAAAAATCGAAATTGTTGATCGATGGAGGAACAATATCACCATTTTTGTTCAATAAGATACCAAAGTGGACGATTGACTCATTCCATACTCCTACTAGAAAAAATCGCAGGAAATCCTTTGATAACACTGATTCCTATTTCTCAATGCTATCCCACGATCGAGACAATTGGATGAATCCCGTGAAACCATTTCATAGAAGTTCATTGATATCTTCTTTTTTAAAAGCAAATCGACTTCGATTCTTGAATAATCCACATCACTTCTGGTTCTATTGTAACAAAAGATTCCCTTTTTATGTAGAAAAGGCCCGTATCAATAATTATGATCTTACGTATGGACAATTCCTTAATATCTTGTTCACTGGCAACAAAAAATTTTCTTTGTGCGTCGGTAAAAAAAAACATGTTTTTTCGGAGAGAGATGCTATTTCAACGATCGAGTCACGGGTATCTAACATATTCATACCTAACGATTTTCCAATTCTATCCGCTCGATTCGTTCGTAGAGCTCTTTACGCAATCGCAGACATTTCTGGAACACCTCTAACAGAGGGACAAATAGTCAATTTAGAAAGAACTTATTGTCAACCTCTTTCAGATATGAATCCGTCTGATTCAGAAGGGAAGAACTTGCATCAGTATCTCAATCTCAATTTCAATTCAAACATGGGTTTGATTCACATTCCATGTTCTGATAAATATTTACGAGCCAAAAAGAGGAAAAAACAGAGTCTTTGTCTAAAGAAATGCGTTGAGAAACGGCAGATGGATAGAATCTTTCTACGAGCAAATCTCTCAAAAAAATGGAAGCTGTTCCAAACATATCTGCCATGGTTCTTTACTTCGACAGGGTACAAATATCTAACTTCGATAGGGTACCAATATCTACATCTAAATTTCATCCTTTTAGATACTTTTTTAGACCTATTGCCGATACCGATACGAAGTAGCAGTCAAAAAGTTGTATCCATTTTTCACGATATTATGGATATATCACGGCGAATTCCTCGGAAAATATGGTGGGCGATTCTTCCACAACGGAATCGGATAAGTCAGATTTCGAGGAAGTGTTTACATAGTCTTCTTCTGTCCGAAGAAATGATTCATCGAAATAATGAGTCACCCCTTTCATTCTGGGTACATCTGGGATCACCAAATGCTCGGGAGTTCTTCTATTCAATCCTTTTCCTTCTTCTTGTTGCTGGATATCTCGTTCGTACACATCTTCTCTTTGTTTCCCGAGCCTCTAGTGAGTTACAGACAGAGTTCGAAAAGATCAAATCTTTGATGATTCCATCATACATGATTGAGTTACGAAAACTTCTGGATGGGTATCCTCCATCTGAACTGAATTCTTTCTGGTTAAAGAATCTCTTTCTAGTTGCTCTGAAACAATTAGGATATTTTCTAGAAGAAATACGGGGTTCTGCTTTTGGCAGCAACATGCTATTGGGTGGTGGTCCCGCTTATGGGGTCAAATCAATACGTTCTAAGAAGAAATATTTGAATATCAATCTCATCGATATCATCGATTTCCTAAGTCTTATACCAAATCCCATCAATCGAATAACTTTTTCGAGAAATACGAGACATCTAAGTCGTACAAGTAAAGAGATCTATTCATTGATAAGAAAAAGAAAAAACGTGAACGGTGCTTGGATTGATGATAAAATCGAATCCTGGTTCGCGAACAGTGATTCGATTGATGATGAAGAAAGAGAATTCTTGGTTCAGTTCTCCACCTTAACGAAGGAAGAAAGGATTGATAAAATTCTATTGAGTCTGACTCATAGTGATCATTTCTCAAAGAATGACTCTGGTTATCAAATGATTGAACAACCGGGATCCGTTTACTTACGATACTTAGTTGACATTCATAAAAAGCGTCTAATGAATTATGAGTTCAATAGATCCTGTTTAGCAGAAAGGCGGATATTCCTTGCTCATTATCAGACAATCACTTATTCACATTCACAAACCTCGTGTGGGGCTAATAGTTTTAATTTCCCATCTCATGGAAAACCCTTTTCGCTCCGATTAGCCCTATCCCCCTCTAGGGGTATTTTAGTGATAGGTTCTATAGGAACTGGACGATCCTATTTGGTCAAATACCTAGCGACAAACTCCTACGTTCCTTTCATTACGGTATTTACGAACAAGTTCCTGGATGACAAGCCTCAAGGTTATTTTTATGAAGAGAGCGATTTTGAAGATGATGATGACGATTTTGATGATAGTAACGACGATGACCTTGACCTTGATATTGATATTGATATTGAAAAGGAGCTGCTAACTTTGACGAGTGAGATAACTATAGATAGGGAAATGACGCCGAAAATAGACCTATTTGATATCACCCTTCAACTCGAATTAGCAAAATCAATGTCTCCTTGCATAATATGGATTCCAAACATTCATGATCTGTCTGTGAATGAGTCAAATTACTTATCCCTCGGTCTATTAGTGAACCATCTCTCCGGGGATTGTGAGGATTGTGAAAGCTCCTCCACTAGAAATATTCTAGTTATTGCTTCGACTCATATTCCCAAAAAAGTGGATCCCGCTCTAATAGCTCCGAATAAATTAAATACATGCATTAAGGTACGAAGGCTTCTTATTCCACAACAACGAAAGCACTTTTTCACTCTTTCATATACTAAGGGATTTCACTTGGAAAAGAAAATGTTCCATACTAATGGATTCGGGTCCATAACCATGGTTTCCAGTGCACGAGATCTTGTAGCACTTACCAACGAGGCCCTATCAATTAGTATTACACAGAAGAAATCCATTATAGACAGTAATACAATTCGATCCGCTCTTCATAGACAAACTTGGGATTTGCGATCCAAGGTAAGATCGGTTCAGGATCATGGGATCCTTTTCTATCAGATAGGAAGGGCTGTTGCACAAAATGTACTTCTAAGTAATGGCCCCATAGATCCAATATCTATCTATATGAAGAAGAAATCATGTATGGAAGGGGATTCTTATTTGTCCAAATGGTACTTC